TAGTTACTTCGTTCCCTATTTCCACTCGTGGGATCCTGAGGAAAAGAATTAGGTTTCCACCGAGCTGAAACAATATGCTGATGGTTCTAGTAAACCAAAACCATCGTTTTATAGCTATTTGGCTTCAATTTCCCTTTTACAAAAAAAAATTTAAGATCTATTTACGATTGGAAATAAACTTTTGTATCTTCATCCATAGATCCTTTACTCATACTCATTCAATTGGAAGAGTTAATCCAATTCAAAAAAATTATGCTTCGCAACTCCATATCCATAATCCAATCCTTTTTATTCAATTTCTAATTGGCCTTTGGATACAAATCGCGAGAATGTATATTCTTCCTCAAATATGCTATTGAGAGGTAAAGGATTAAACCTTTTTAAGAAATAAAGTTTTTGATCGGAATATGAAAAAAAAACAGAAAGACCCATTAACTATTTAAGTTTTTGATAGAACGAATCACACTTTTACCACTAAACTATACCCGCTACATATTTATTTATTTATTATTGTATATGAGTATATGAATGGACCATTTGTCGAACAAAAGAGTGAGGCGCAATCAAGATAGCACCAGAATCATGAAAATTCTAGTGTTGACGCTTCGTCCCGTGGGGACTTAAGTAGGCGAAGAGCAGAAAGTTTACTTAAATAACATAAAAAAAAGTTATAGTTATATTATACTTTTCTTTTCGTTTGATACGAAGTCATTACTGACAGTTCCGGTCTGAAAGAATCATTGAAGCTGGATCATAGAAAGGATGAAATCTGCATACATGGTTCCTTTTTTTTTTCAACTTCTCTTTCAACTGCCAGATCTTACTTATGAATTAAGAATTCGGGTCAATTGGATCTCAATTGTTCAAATAAAGCTTGTCTCTTGAACAAATAAATGAGTTATATTATAACTACGTTTATAAATATGTGTGTTTAATATTTAACATTTGATATTTTATTTAATTTTTAATTTTAATATTTTTTATTGTTTAATATATGTACATATATATGTACATAATAAATATATATGTTTTTTATTCCAGTTTCTTTTTCCAGTAAGTAATAAATTGATAAAAAGAAAAAAAAATATATTAAAAAAATATATTAATATTAAGTAATAATATTAAAATTAAATATTAATATAATATTAAGTATTAATAATAAGAAATGACACTTCAACAAGTATTTTTGATTGGTATCAAATCATTATTAAATCATTTTATCTATGTAAATACTGGCCTGGCCCGGCCAGTACTTAAACCAAGCCGGGGGAATAAACCTTTCGTACAAAATAAAAGAAGTAGGGTATTTTCTATTGGGGATATCCGTTTCGAATCATTATCTAAATTGAATTCCTGATCAAATTTCTTCTTAAAAATTATACTTATATATATACCTATATATATATATATATTACATATATATATTATTTAAATATAAATAAAAGAATAAAAAAAAATAGATAAATAAAAAAGGAAAACGAAGTTTTTTATCAATCTTTACTTCACGTGTCACATCACATAAAAAACTTTCCATTTTTAAATGGGGATGCGGAGAGATGGCTGAGTGGACTAAAGCGGCGGATTGCTAATCCGTTGTACGAGTTTTTTGTACCGAGGGTTCGAATCCCTCTCTCTCCGCTTCTTCTGATTACTTGATACTTTCGAATTCGAAGGAATTTCGAACCCTTGATTTTATCATAGGTAAATGTATGGAATACATAAAATCATAAGAAAAAAATTAGAAAAAGCAGGAAAAACGAAAAATATCTTTTTTTTATTCCTCACGTCCAGGATTACGCCCTGGATCATTAGATAAAAATCCGAAGATGAAGAGAGAAATAAAGAATATCACTACTGTATAAACGAATAGTTTGAGAGTAAGCATTACACAATCTCCAAGATCTTTTTTTTTTGAAAAAGGGAATAGATTACTTATTTTTTACCACATACACTATTTTGTTTTGACATGACACCCCCAAAAAAATGAAGTGTTTTTTGAAAAGAAAAGTCATTTTCACGAATTTCTTTGGAATAAGATTTTGATTCTTTCGTTATCAAAAATATCTTGTCATACAATTAGGTATTGTAGGCAACCTAATAAAATCTTTGCTCACTGTAAGGTCAGAACGAGGAAATAAGCTGATCAAAATTCATCGCCGCGGTTATTAAATATACAAGAATTTCTATTTTTGAATCGAGGGTTCATAATGTAAGACTTATCTGGTTTTATCAATTTTTCGAATTTTTATTTATCGAATAAATCATGAATTTAGCAGAGTATTAAATCATCGAAAACTTACAGCAGCTTGCCAAACAAAGGCTAAGAGAAAAAAAAGTACAGGTATGACAGGCATAAAATCTACGATTGGATTTAAAAAGGCATAAGCTTCGGGCAATTTGGCGAAGAAAAAACTACTCGAATAAAAGACAGAATTAAGACAGATACAGATTAAACTAAAGATATTAAGCATAACAAAATTTCGTTCTTGTAGATTAGATAATTTTATTCTGATTGAGTTTTTTTATAAGGGAAAAAAAGACAAGTCAAAAAATCTTTCTTTTTCTTCGAACTCTCCCAAATAAAAATCCTTCCTTCCATTCTCAAATGAGAATACAAGGAATTCCATTTTCATACAATATCTTAACTGAATTCCATGTAATGATCAATGAATTTTTTTGATTCTATATCTACATGTGTTGAATCCTAGCAACAATATATCCCCAATGTATTTATTGGGTTGGGATTGACGAATAACCAATACCAATATTAATGTTTATTAGTGTCGAATAGAAATTCGAAATGGGGCGTGGCCAAGCGGTAAGGCAGCGGGTTTTGGTCCCGTTACTCGGAGGTTCGAATCCTTCCGTCCCAGATCGTTTCTATCAGAAACGAAAGATGGGATCACATTGTATCCCACATGAAACATAAAATTGTTAACGAGAACAATCTTTTGTTCTGAATTCTAAGAATCATTCTTAGAATCATATTTTTTCTTTCATTTGGTTTCTCACAAACGTAATCAAGTGTCAAATGTGGGTGGAAAAAAAGATATATATATTTTTTAATTCAAAAAAGAAATTCTGGGTTTATCATTCACATTCAGGATATGCTCGTACTACTTAATATTCATTTTAAAGTTAGTTACTTATGAAAACTTTATGTCCCATATCTATGAAATGTCAATTCTCACATGAAGCATTCTGAATCGAAATGTGAATGAAAGAAAGGCCTCTTTATTCCCTTACCAAGGGTAAAATAAAAAAGCCTAAAGTAAATAAATTAAATGGGGTATCCCAATTCCACAGTCTATGTGGAGACTAAAGAGTAGGGAGTTTTTGTTACTAATTTCATCACTGGTCTTAAAACTTCTAAAGCTGGTGTGGGAAAAAAATAGTAAAAACGAATTGATCCGGACCCCATTTTTTTGTATTTTATCTGGTTCATCTTATATCTTATCCGGTTCAAATGAATAATTGTAAATCAATGTAATGTAGCGATTGGGGGGAAATTCGTATATTGCATCTACTTGACTTTATGGAATTGATGGAAAAGAATAATTCTTGAACCTGAAGTAAAACAAAATCTGTATTGTATAAAATCAAAAAGTTTTATTAATAATTGATTTTTTTCCGGGATTGCAAATCTATTAATATTAAAGGTTCTTCTTTTGAGGTTTGTTTATAGTTTATTTGTTCGAGAAAAATGGATCCTTCATGATTGATCGTCCCGAACAATCTTTTTAAGATGTAAAAAAGTCTTAAGCAAACTTATTTATTCGTCTTTTTTAGAAATATGTTTCATTCATATGATAGAATATAGAGTTAAATAAATTGGATCCTTGCTGAGCCTTCCCCGGATAAATACTTATCTATCCATAGATAGATAGATAGAAAGTATGTATTATTATATACCGGTATACACACACCGGTTGAGCCAATGACTATTCATGATTCCATATTGAATCAATTACATACCGGTTTGAAATAAAATTAGAGGAATGTTATGGTAAAACTTCGTTTGAAACGATGTGGTAGAAAGCAACGTGCGACTTGAAGGACATGATCGGCTGTGGATTCTTACATCCACCATTTTCTATAGGAATGAAGATGTTCTTGGCTCGACATAGTTTGTTCTGCTCTGTTAGGAACCTAATTTGTGTTAGGTTGTAAGTAAATAGTACATGATGGAGCTCGAGCAGAAAGGATTGATTCGTTTATCAGGGGGAAGAATCTAGGGTTAGTAACTATCAATAAGTTAGACCAACTTTGTAAGTATATCCTCAATATATAAAATCGAAAGGTTAAAAAAATCGAAAAATAAAAGAAGTTTGAAAAATAAAAAGTAAAATTTTTCAGAATTGGTAAAACTATTTCGATCAAAAGTGTATCACAAGGGAATCCACCGTTCATATTCTATTTCTATAGTATAGAAATAGATAACAAAAAACAAAAAGGTATGTTGCTGCTCTTTTGAAAGGAGTAAGGATCACCGAAGTAATGTCTAAACCCAATGATTTCACAAAGCAAAGATAATGGATTCCGGAACAAGTAAACACAATTTTCAATTGTCTCAGCAATTGAATCAGAATGAGGAATAAAAATAGATTCGAGATGAGACAAACAAAAGAGGTTAGAGACGGCTCAATAAATGTCTAAGGGTTTCCCTTCGAACTCTGTCAGAATTACCCAACTTGAGTTATGAGTACGAATGAGATTTCTTTTTTTCTGTAAGGAAGAATAAAAAAACGACTCAAATCATAGTCTAATTCATGATTTTATGGATCCATTTGTCATTCATTATATACATATACAGAAATTTAGAATCCTTTTTTCTCGAGCCGTATGAGGAGAAAACCTCCCATACGTTTCTAGGGGGGGCATTGTTTATTTACATCTATTCCAATGAGCCATCTACCGAATCGTTGCAATTGATGTTCGATCCCGAAGAGAAGGAAGAGATCTTAGAAAAGTAGGTTTTTACGATCCGATAAAGAATCAAACTTATTTAAATGTTCCTGTTATTCTATATTTCCTTGAAAAAGGTGCTCAACCTACGAGAACTGTTTGTGATATTTTAAGGAAGGCAGAATTATTTCAAGAAAGAACTTCGATTCGAGCTAATTAAAGTAAAAAAACAAAATTAATAAAAAAAAAGGGGGGGGGGTAACTAGTATCCATCTTTGTGTAATTTTTTACACACAATTTGCCTTTTTCTTGCTGTATTCATACTTAATTTTGTTTTTTTCTTGTTTTGCTCGTTGCGGGAATCCACCAACAAACAAGGGGTTAATCTTGCTTATTGTACCTCTATTGATTGAATAAACCCGATATTTTTTCTTTACTTTACATCTTTCGTATTTTTTTCATCAAAATTTCTTATTTATGTTGTGCCAATCCAACACAAGTCTTTATTTGATTTACTTATTTATGTTGTGCCAATCCAACACAAGTCTTTATTTGATTTACTTAAATTTGTTTTCTTAACATTGGATCCATATTGACAATGGTGCATCGAAGAAATATAATTCGATCGTAGATAAATAGATCCGTTTATCTCCACCCCATATTGGTTTTTTATTTCCTTCACTTCAGTCAAATGATGGGTTTGCCCCGCCGGATTTACTGGCATACAAGATGTATTTTCTTAACGAAAAAGAAAAGAAAATTGATAAAAAAAATGGTGGTTTGTCACAATTTTGACATCTCTATTGGGAATCAGTTGTTGTTTAATCCGATCTGTCCATTTTGGTATTTTGGTGTTTTTAATTGATCAACAAAAACAAATCTTTCTTTTCGATTTGTTCTAGTTCAATGTTTTGACGGGGTCGCGCAATGCAATTCAATTGATTTTTTTATTTTGACCGTATTTACATATATATCCTATTTATTTTTTTTTTATTCGGGTTGCTAACTCAACGGTAGAGTACTCGGCTTTTAAGTGCGACTATGATCTTTTACACATTTGGATGAAGCAACAGATTCGTCCAGACTATTGGTAGAGTCTATAAGACCACGACTGATCCTCAAAGGTAATGAATGGAAAAAACAGCATGTCGTAATATTAATATTATTTATTTAATTTATTATTTAATTAAATATTATTTAATTAAAGTAGAACTTTGAGTTTATCCTTACCGGATCGTTACAATTCTTTTTTTCACTTCCAAAAAGAAAAAAAAATTCACATTTACAGTTGGGTCCAGTGAATAAATGGATAGAGCCCTATGGCTCTAATTCTGGTGAAATAAAAAGCAACGAGCTTTTGTTCTTAATTTGAATGATTACCCGATCTAATTAGACGTTAAAGATAGATTAGTGCCTGATGCGGGAAAGGGTGGGCTCTTCTGTGAGTGGACCATTGATTTTCTTTAATGAATCCTAATTATTCTTTATTATGGATTGGAGACGGATGTGTAGAAGAAACAGTATACTGATAAAGAGAATTTATTCCAAAGTCAAAAGAGCGATCGAGTTGCAAAAATAAAGGATTTTTTACCCTCTTGTAATTATAACGAACATAAACCAATTGGATAGAAAAGGAGAGGAAAAAGATATGTTGATTGGACTCCCCTGTTTCCTTTGTTTGCGGGATATATATATATTTCTTACTGTAATTATATACATAATACATACCCCGTTCTGACCATATTGCACTATGTATCATTTGATAACCTAAAAAATGAAATAGGTCCCGCCTCTGGTTCAAGTAGAAATGTAAATGGAAGAATTACAAGGATATTTAGAAAAAGATAGATCTTGGCAACAACACTTTCTATATCCGCAACACTTTCTATATCCGCTTCTCTTTAAAGAGTATATTTACACATTTGCTCATGATCGTGGTTTAAATAGTTCGATTTTTTACGAATCCACGGAAATTTTTGGTTATGACAATAAATCTAGTTCAGTACTTGTGAAACGCTCAATTATTCGAATGTATCAACAGAATTATTTGATTTATTCGGTTAATGATTCTAACCAAAATCGATTCGTTGGGCACAACAATTTTTTTTATTTTCATTTTTATTCTCAGATGATATTGGAAGGTTTTGCAGTCATTGTGGAAATTCCATTCTTGCTGCGATTAGTATCTTCCCTCGAAGAAAAAAAAATACCAAAATCTCAGAATTTGAATTTACGATCTATTCATTCAATATTTCCCTTTTTGGAGGACAAATTATCGCATTTAAATTATGTGTCAGATATACTAATACCTTATCCCATCCATCTGAAAATATTGGTTCAAATCCTTCAATTCTGGATCCAAGATGTTCCTTCTTTACATTTATTGCGATTCTTTCTTCACGAATATCATAATTGGAATAGTCTTTTTACTCCGAATAATTCTATTTTTCTTTTTTCAAAAGAAAATAAAAGACTATTTCGGTTCCCATATAATTCTTATGTATCTGAATGCGAATTTGTATTAGTTTTTCTTCGTAAACAATCTTCTTATTTACGATTAACATCTTCTGGAGCGTTTCTTGAGCGAACACATTT